CTATTTTTCCATAGAAATGTGTTCGCTCAAGAAAAGCTCCAGAAGATGTTAATCGTAAATAAGAAGATTGTTTACGAAGAAAAACTAATACAAATTCGCATTCAGATACATAAGAATTATATGGGAACCGAAATAGTCTTTTATTTTCTTTTGAAAAAAGAAAAATAGAATTATTCGGAGTAATAAGACTATTCCAATTATGATATTCGTGAAGAAAGAATCGCAATAAATGTAAAGAAGGAACATCTTGGATCCAGAATTGAAGGATTTGAACCAAGATTTTCAGATGGATGGGATAAGGTATTAGTATATCTGACACATAATTTAAATGCGATAATTTGTCCTCCAAAAAGGGAAATATTGAATGAATAGATCGTAAATTCAAATTCTGAGATTTTGGTATTTTTTTTTCTTCGAGGGAAGATACTAATCGCAGCAAGAATGGAATTTCCACAATAACTGCAAAACCTTCCAATATCATCTGAGAAAAAAAATGAAAATAAAAAAAATTGTTGTGCCCAACGAATCGATTTTGGTTAGAATCATTAACCGAATAAATCAAATAATTCTGTTGATACATTCGAATAATTGAGCGTTTCACAAGTAATGAACTAGATTTATTGTCATAACCAAAAATTTCCGTGGATTCGTAAAAAATCGAACCATTTAAACCACGATCATGAGCAAATGGGTAAATATACTCCTTAAAGAGAAGCGGATATAGAAAGTGTTGTTGCCAAGATCTATCTTTTTCTAAATATCCTTGTAATTCTTCCATTTACATTTCTACTTGAACCAGAGGCGGGACCTATTTCATTTTTTAGGTTATCAAATGATACATAGTGCAATATGGTCAGAACGGGGTATGTATTATGTATATAATTACAGTAAGAAAAATATATATATCCCGCAAACAAAGGAAACAGGGGAGTCCAATCAACAGATCTTTTTCCTCTCCTTTTCTATCCAATTGGTTTATGTTCGTTATAATTACAAGAGGGTAAAAAATCCTTTATTTTTGCAACTCGATCGCTCTTTTGACTTTGGAATAAATTCTCTTTATCAGTATACTGTTTCTTCTACACATCCGTCTCCAATCCATAATAAAGAATAATTAGGATTCATAAAAAAAAAAAGAAAGAAAATCAATGGTCCACTCACAGAAGAACCCACCCTTTCCCGCATCAGGCACTAATCTATCTTTAACGTCTAATTAGATCGGGTAATCATTCAAATTAAGAACAAAAGCTCGTTGCTTTTTATTTCACCAGAATTAGAGCCATAGGGCTCTATCCATTTATTCACTAGACCCAACTGTAAATGTGAATTTTTTTTTCACTTCCAAAAAGAAAAAAAATTTGTAACGATCCGGTAAGGATAAACTCAAAGTTCTACTTTAATTAAATAATATTTAATTAAATAATAAATTAAATAATTAAATTAAATAATTAAATTATAATATATAATATTTTATTACGACATGCTGTTTTTTCCATTCATTACCTTTGAGGATCAGTCGTGGTCTTATAGACTCTACCAATAGTCTGGACGAATCTGTTGCTTCATCCAAATGTGTAAAAGATCATAGTCGCACTTAAAAGCCGAGTACTCTACCGTTGAGTTAGCAACCCGAATAAAAATAAATAGGATATATATGTAAATACGGTCAAAATAAAAAAATCAATTGAATTGCACTGCACGACCCCGTCAAAACATTGAACTAGAACAAATCGAAAAGAAAGATTTGTTTTTGTTGATCAATTAAAAACACCAAAATACCAAAATGGACAGATCGGATTAAACAACAACTGATTCCCAATAGAGATGTCAAAATTGTGACAAACCACCATTTTATTTATCAATTTTATTTTCTTTTTCGTTAAGAAAATACATCTTGTATGCCAGTAAATCCGGCAGAGCAAACCCATCATTTCACTGAAGTGAAGGAAAGAAAAAACCAATATGGGGTGGAGATAAACGGATCTATTTATCTACGATCGAATTATATTTCTTCGATGCACCATTGTCAATATGGATCCAATGTTAAGAAAACAAATTTAAGTAAATCAAATAAGGACTTGTGTTGGATTGGCACAACATAAACATAAATAAGAAATTTGGATGAAAAAAATACGAAAGATGTAAAGTAAAGAAAAAATCTCGGGTTTATTCAATCAATAGAGGTACAATAAGCAAGATTAACCCCTTGTTTGTTGGTGGATTCCCGCAACGAACAAAACAAGAAAAAAAGTAAATTAAGTGTGAATACAGCAAGAAAAAGGCAAATTATGTGTAAATAATTACACAAAGATAGATACTAGTTACCCCCCCCTTTTTTTATTTATTAATTTTGTTTTTTTACTTTAATTAACTCGAATCGAAGTTCTTTCTTGAAATAATTCTGCCTTCCTTAAAATATCACAAACAGTTCTCGTAGGTTGAGCACCTTTTTCAAGGAAATATAGAATAACAGGAACATTTAAATAAGTTTGATTCTTTATCGGATCGTAAAAACCTACTTTTCTAAGATCTCTTCCTTCTCTTCGGGATCGAACATCAATTGCAACGATTCGGTAGATGGCTCATTGGAATAGATGTAAATAAACAATGCCCTCCCTAGAAACGTATGGGAGGTTTTCTCCTCATACGGCTCGAGAAAAAAGGATTCTAAATTTCTGTATATGTATATAATGACAAATGGATCCATAAAATCATGAATTAGACTATGATTTGAGTCGTTTTTTTATTCTTCTTTACAGAAAAAAAGAAATCTCATTCGTACTCATAACTCAAGTTGGGTAATTCTGACAGAGTTCGAAGGGAAACCCTTAGACATTTATTGAGCCGTCTCTAACCTCTTTTGTTTGTCTCATCTCGAATCTATTTTTATTCCTCATTCTGATTCAATTGTTGAGACAATTGAAAATAGTGTTTACTTGTTCCGGAATCCATTATCTTTGCTTTGTGAAATCATTGGGTTTAGACATTACTTCGGTGATCCTTACTCCTTTCAAAAGAGCAGCAACATATCTTTTTGTTTTTTGTTATCTTTTTCTATACTATAGAAATAGAATATGAACGGTGGATTCCCTTGTGATACACTTTTGATCGAAATAGTTTGACCAATTCTGAAAAATTTTACTTTTTATTTTTCAAACTTCTTTTATTTTTCGATTTTTTTAACCTTTCGATTTATATATTGAGGATATACTTACAAAGTTGGTCTAACTTATTGATAGTTACTAACCCTAGATTCTTCCCCCTGATAAAGGAATCAATCCTTTCTGCTCGAGCTCCATCATGTACTATTTACTTACAACCTAACACAAATTAGGTTCCTAACAGAGCAGAACAAACTATGTCGAGCCAAGAACATCTTCATTCCTATAGAAAATGGTGGATGTAAGAATCCACAGCCGATCATGTCCTTCAAGTCGCACGTTGCTTTCTACCACATCGTTTCAAACGAAGTTTTACCATAACATTCCTCTAATTTTATTTCAAACCGGTATGTAATTGATTCAATATGGAATCATGAATAGTCGTTGGCTCAACCGGTGTGTGTATACCGGTATATAATAGTACATACTTTCTATCTATCTATCTATGGATAGATAAGTATTTATCCGGGGAAGGCTCAGCAAGGATCCAATTTATTTAACTCTATATTCTATCATATAAATGAAACATATTTCTAAAAAAGACGAATAAATAAGTTTGCTTAAGACTTTTTTACATCTTAAAAAGATTGTTCGGGACGATCAATCATGAAGGATCCATTTTTCTCGAACAAATAAACTATAAACCTCAAAAGAAGAACCTTTAATATTAATAGATTTGCAATCCCGGAAAAAAATCAATTATTAATAAAACTTTTTGATTTTATACAATACAGATTTTGTTTTACTTCAGGTTCAAGAATTTTTCTTTTCCATCAATTCCATAAAGTCAAGTAGATGCAATATACGAATTTCCCCCCAATCGCTACATTACATTGATTTACAATTATTCATTTGAACCGGATAAGATATAAGATGAACCAGATAAAATACAAAAAAATGGGGTCCGGATCAATTCGTTTTTACTATTTTTTCCCACACCAGCTTTAGAAGTTTTAAGACCAGTGATGAAATTAGTACCAAAAACTCCCTACTCTTTAGTCTCCACATAGATTGTGGAATTGGGATACCCCATTTATTTACTTTAGGCTTTTTTATTTTACCCTTGGTAAGGGAATAAAGAGGCCTTTCTTTCATTCACATTTCGATTCAGAATGCTTCATGTGAGAATTGACATTTCATAGATATGGGACATAAAGTTTTCATAAGTAACTAACTTTAAAATGAATATTAAGTAGTACGAGCATATCCTGAATGTGATCCTGAATGTGAATGATAAACCCAGAATTTCTTTTTTGAATTAAAAAAAAAAGATATTTATTTCCACCCACATTTGACACTTGATTACGTTTGTGAGAAACCAAATGAAAGAAAAAATATGATTCTAAGAATCATTCTTAGAATTCAGAACAAAAGATTGTTCTCGTTAACAATTTTATGTTTCATGTGGGATACAATGTGATCCCATCTTTCGTTTCTGATGGAAACGATCTGGGACGGAAGGATTCGAACCTCCGAGTAACGGGACCAAAACCCGCTGCCTTACCGCTTGGCCACGCCCCATTTCGAATTTCTATTCGACACTAATAAACATTAATATTGGTTTTGGTTATTCGTCAATCCCAACCCAATAAAATAAATACATTGGGGATATATTTTTGCTAGGATTCAACACATGTAGATATAGAATCAAAAAAATTCATTGATCATTACATGGAATTCAGTTAAGATATTGTATGAAAATGGAATTCCTTGTATTCTCATTTGAGAATGGAAGGAAGGATTTTTATTTGGGAGAGTTCGAAGAAAAAGAAAGATTTTTTGACTTGTCTTTTTTTTCCCTTATAAAAAAAACTCAATCAGAATAAAATTATCTAATCTACAAGAACGAAATTTTGTTATGCTTAATATCTTTAGTTTAATCTGTATCTGTCTTAATTCTGTCTTTTATTCGAGTAGTTTTTTCTTCGCCAAATTGCCCGAAGCTTATGCCTTTTTAAATCCAATCGTAGATGTTATGCCTGTCATACCTGTACTTTTTTTTCTCTTAGCCTTTGTTTGGCAAGCTGCTGTAAGTTTTAGATGATTTAATACTCTGCTAAATTCATGATTTATTCGATAAATAAAAATTCGAAAAATTGATAAGACCAGATAAGTCTTACATTATGAACCCTCGATTCAAAAATAGAAATTCTTGTATATTGAATAACCGCGGCGATGAATTTTGATCAGCTTATTTCCTCGTTCTGACCTTACAGTGAGCAAAGATTTTATTAGGTTGCCTACAATACCTAATCATATGACAAGAAATTTTTGATAACGAAGGAATCAAAATCTTATTCCAAAGAAATTCGTGAAAATGACTTTCTTTTCAAAAAACACTTCATTTTTTGGGGGGTGTCATGTCAAAACAAAATAGTGTATGTGGTAAAAAATAAGTAATCTATTCCCTTAAAAAAAAAGATCTTGGAGATTGTGTAATGCTTACTCTCAAACTATTCGTTTATACAGTAGTGATATTCTTTATTTCTCTCTTCATCTTCGGATTTTTATCTAATGATCCAGGGCGTAATCCTGGACGTGAGGAATAAAAAAAAGATATTTTTAGTTTTTCCTGCTTTTTCTAAATTTTTTCTTATGATTTTATGTATTCCATACATTTACCTATGATAAAATCAAGGGATCGAAATTCCTTCGAATTCGAAAGACTCAAGTAATCAGAAGAAGCGGAGAGAGAGGGATTCGAACCCTCGGTACGAAAAACTCGTACAACGGATTAGCAATCCGCCGCTTTAGTCCACTCAGCCATCTCTCCGCATCCCCATTTTAAAATGGAAAGTTTTTTATGTGATGTGACACGTGAAGTAAAGATTGATAAAAACCTTCGTTTTCCTTTTTTATTTATCTATTTTTTATATTCTTTTTTATATTCTTTTATTTATTAGAAATATTCTTTTATTTATTCAAATATTAAATATTAAACACACATATTTATAAACGTAGTTATAATATAACTCATTTATTTGTTCAAGAGACAAGCTTTAGTTGAAAGAGAAGTTGAAAAAAAGGAACCATATATGCAGATTTCATCCTTTCTATGATCCAGCTTCAATGATTCTTTCAGACCGGGACTGTCAGTAATGACTTCGTATCAAACGAAAAGAAAAGTATAATATAACTATAACTTTTTTTTATGTTATTTAAGTAAGCTTTTTGCTCTTCGCCTACTTAAGTCCCCCTGGGACGAAGCGTCAACGCTAGAATTTTCATGATTCTGGTGCTATCTTGATTGCGCCTCACTCTTTTGTTCGACAAATGGTCCATTCATATACTCATATACAATAATAAATATGTAGCGGGTATAGTTTAGTGGTAAAAGTGTGATTCGTTCTATCAAAAACTTAAATAGTTAAGGGGTCTTTCAGTTTTTTTTTTCATATTCCGATCAAAAACTTTATTTCTTAAAAAGGTTTAATCCTTTACCTCTCAATAGCATATTTGAGGAAGAATATACATTCTCACGATTTGTATCCAAAGGCCAATTAGAAATTGAATAAAAAAGATTGGATTATGGATATGGAGTTGCGAAGCATAATTTTTTTGAATTGGATTAACTCTTCCAATTGAATGAGTATGAGTAAAGGATCTATGGATGAAGATACAAAAGTTTATTTCCAATCGTAACTAGATCTTCAATTTTTTTTTGTAAAAGGGAAATTGAAGCCAAATAGCTATAAAACGATGGTTTTGGTTTACTAGAACCATCAGCATATTGTTTCAGCTCGGTGGAAACCAAATTCTTTTCCTCAGGATCCTGCGAGTGGAAATAGGGAACGAAGTAACTAGACTAAATGGATTTAGTATAATCCCCCTCCTCTAGAGGGATCATCTAGAAAGCAAGTAGCTTTGGACGGATTCATGCAGAAAAGCTAACATAGATGTTATGGATCTAATTTTTCTCTTTGGGAATACATCGATCTTCTATAAAGGAGCCGAATGAAACCAAAATTTCATGTTCGGTTTTGAATTAGAAACGTTAAAAATGATCAACCAACGTCGACTATAACCCCTAGCCTTCCAAGCTAACGATGCGGGTTCGATTCCCGCTACCCGCTCTATATTCTTTATTATATATGCTCTTTATTATATAAGCTCTTTATTATACATGCATTATCAATTTGGATATGCATCCTTGTTTTTTTATTCCCTAAAATATTTTCCGTGTAATAGTTTTTTATCCGAACAAGAGAAAGGAAGAATACGAAAGAAGAAAATAGGAACGAAAAGCGTCCATTGTCTAATGGATAGGACAGAGGTCTTCTAAACCTTTGGTATAGGTTCAAATCCTATTGGACGCAATTTATTTCCATCTATTTTTTTA